TACCTTGATCCACTACCGTCCGAATAGCATTTCCTGCTGCGGTTTGTGCCGCAAAGGGTGTCCCTCTTCTTGTACCCTTGAATCCACAAGTACCGGCGGAGGACCAAGAAATTACCCGGCCTCGTACATCTGTAACAGTCACAATGGTATTGTTGAAACTTGCTTGAACATGAATAACCCCTTTTGGTATTCTACGCGCATTCTTACGTAAACCAATACGCCCATTCCTACGTGAACCGATTCTGGGTGCGGGTTTTGCCATATTTTATCGTCTCATAAATATAAGTCAGAGGTATATGGATATATCCATTTCATGCCAAAACGGCTCTTTTCCGCTTTTTTTTATTTGTATATTGGGTCCCTTAGGGAGTCTCTTTTATTTTATAAAGATTATCCTTGTCTTTGTTTATGTCTCAGGTTGGAACAAATTACTATAATTCGTCCCCGTCTACGGATCAGTCTACATTTTTCACAAATTTTACGAATGGAGGCCCTTATTTTCATATTTGTCATTCCTTAACTGAATTTCAAATTTACTTATTTGAAGAAAATTAGTTTCTGGAAATTTGAAACTTTCGGATTGTATCCCTCCGAAAGGAATATTGAAGTTGAAAAAAAAAACCACCTAATCGTTTGAATCCTTGTTTCGGAGTCTAGAAACTATACGCCCTTTGGTTGAATCATAATGACTTCTTTCAATTTTTACTCTATCTTCCGTTGGTATACGTATAAAACCACGTTGAATCCTTCCTGAACCATAACCTAGAATCCGATCTTCATTATCTAAATGAATCCGAAGCATACCATTCGGAAGTGATTCAGGAATTAAACTTTCATGAATCCAGTTTTCTTTTTTCATTCGCGGTAAAACCTCCTTGAAGTATTAAGTAAGAGGAGAGTGAGAATAGAAACCCGTTCTTTATCTTTTTTTTTTCACAAATAGTAAAGTTCCATATCTTAATTTGGATATAGGAAAGCTTACCATATATAACACAAAATTTCTCCGCCGATTCCTTCTAGTCGGGCCTCTCGGTCCGTCATTATACCCCGAGAGGTAGAAAGAATTACAATCCCCATCCCACCTAAAATTCTAGGAATTCGTTGATAACTAGAATAGATTCGTAGACCGGGTCGACTGATCCGTTTTAAATTTAAAACAGTTTTACATGGACCTTTCCTATTCCTTCTATGCCGTAGGGTTAAAACCAAAAAATATTTGTTGTTTTCCTGATGTTTCCTCACATTTTCAATAAAACCTTCTCTTAACAGTATTTTAACAAGGTTTTCGGTGATGTTAGTAGATGGTATTCGAACTGTTCCTTTTCTATTCATGTCGGCATTGCGTATAGAAGTTATTATATCAGCAATAGTGTCTTTACCCATGATAAATTAAAATTATTGTTACCCCCGAACTTTGATATAATCAACATGCTTTTTTCTTTCTATTTTATGAATCGTTAAAGATATATGCGTGAGACAAATTTACTAATTAATCTAGTTTACTCTATTCATATTTTATTCAAATGCTATAATAGCATTAGAGTCTCCGTTTTATTAGACTTATAATACTTCAGGTGCTAATGAAACTATTTTAGTGAAATTTAACTGTCTCAATTCCCGTGCGATCGCACCAAAAATTCTAGTTCCTTTGGGATTTCCTTCTTGATCAATAACAACCGCAGCATTGTCATCATATCGTAGTATCATACCGTTGTCACGTTTGAGTTCTTTACAAGTACGTACAATTACAGCTCTGATCACTTCGGATTTTTCTAGAGGTGTATTTGGTATTGCTTCCTTGATTACAGCAACAATAACGTCACCAATATGAGCATATCGTCGATTACTAGCTCCTATGATTCGAATACACATTAATTGTCGGGCCCCGCTGTTATCCGCTACATTTAAGTGGGTTTGAGGTTGAATCATATCATTTTTTTTTTTATTTGCTCTTTCACTGCGAAGGGGCTAAGTAAAAAAAGAAATATTGTTTGTCCAAAACAAAAAAAAAAGAAACCTATAATTTTGTTTTTTTTTTCATTCAAAAGATTTCTTTTCTTTGGTTATACATTCTTATCCCGAAATAATGAATTGCGTTCGTATAGGCATTTTGGATGCCGCTATTGAAATAGCCTTTCTGGCTACATTTTCTGCTACTCCACCCATTTCATAAAGTATTCTACCCGGTTTAACGATAGCTACCCAATATTCGGGAGATCCTTTACCGGAACCCATACGCGTTTCCGCGGGTCTTACTGTAACAGGTTTGTCTGGAAATATACGTACCCATATTTTTCCGCCGCGGCGTACGTTTCGTGTCATTGCTCGCCGCCCTGCTTCTATTTGTCTAGACGTGATCCACGCGGGTTCAAGTGCCTGAAGAGCATATCTACCAAAGCAAATACGATTACCTCGATAAGATATTCCTTTCATTCTTCCTCTATGTTGTTTACGGAATCTGGCTCTTTTGGGGTTATAGTTGATGGTTCTTTTTCAATTTCAATTCCATCTCTACTACAGAACCGGACATGAGAGTTTCTTCTCATCCAGCTCCTCGCGAATGAAAAATAACAATTATAACATGGTATACATGTATTTAATGAATAATATACTGAATCGTGGGAGTCTTTGAGATTTTATCTAATATCTAATCTATTAGAAATTTGTATATCTTGTTTTGATAGTTTATATAAAAAAAACTAAACATGTATTCAATTTCTATTTATTTATAGTTATAGATAATTATTTTATAGATTAGTTAGAGATAATAATAATAGAATTTCGTTTTATTATAACGAGTATTTATTTTGTTTTGTCTTTTTTATTATCATATTATATTGGATCTATCAAAATTTAGAAATCCAATAAAATAAAAACTTTCGCGGGCGAATATTTACTCTTTCCATATCTATTTCAGTTGTAGGGTTATCCTATGACATGGCCTCTCAGAATAAAAGTGGATTGGTCCCGGGTTCGTTTCGCCATCCTACCCAATGAATTATTAGGATTCGTTTTCAATAGAATCTTCTGCATCCACGGGTTCCGTCGTTCCCATCGCTTCGCGATTAATGGTTAGGCCTGAATTCTACAGCGGAGCTCCTAATGAAAATGAAATGTGTTATTGAGTCAATTTTCTCAGTCTTTGTGGACCCGGGGCTCTTGACTTTTTTTGTTCTATGAACAAATTCATCGAATTATAGATCAATCAAATTAGTATTGATGCTTTATTACGCTATCCTTTATAAGATCGCTCAGAGACCTTACATATTGGAATCATATAGCATTAGTATTCTTTTTCTCTCTTTCTCTCACCCTTCCATTTATCTGCATTCTTTTTGTTATTGCTTCACAACTTAAAATCAGATTGGTTTTTCTTTTTTTTGCTTGTTTATGCAAACAAAAATTCAGTTGCTACAATGATATGATCAATATATCATATCGTGACTAGTTCTTTAGATCCAGATAATATGAAGCGGTGAGTTGGTTATTAGTTCGATAGTTATTAGTTCATACTATGGGCCAGTCCGTTTTTTTGACTACTAACCCTACAAAAACCAACGAGTCACACACTAAGCATAGCAATTATATCAATATAAAAAAATGAATTGAATTTTTATTCAACCTTATAGAATTGCCCATTTTTTTTTTTTTTATTTAACAGAAAAAGAATGAAAGAGTTTGTCATTTTTTGCTTTTTTATTTCCGATAGAACGTAAAGACAAGTCAAATAAAGGCTTAGGCTTCCTCGTCTACAAATATCCAAATTTTGATGCCTAATACCCCATAGATAGTTCCAACTGCATAGGAACAATAATCAATTTTAGCTCGAATGGTTTGTAGAGGAACTCTACCCTCTCTGATCCATTCGACACGCGCAATCTCTTTTCCGTCGATACGTCCTGCAATTTGTACTTGAATTCCTTTTGTACCTGCTTGTTCAGTTAATTCAATAGCCTTTTTCATTGCTTTTCGAAATGAAACCCTATTCTTTAATTGTCCGGCTATAAATTCGGCGAGAATATTAGGGTGTCCATAAGGGTTTGTAATTCTTGTAAGAGCAATGTTGAGTTTTCGGTTTACACAATTAATTTCTTTTTGTACATCTATCTGCAATTCTTCGATTCTTCGAGGCCCACCTTTACCTTCTAGTAATAATTTTGGGAATCCCATATAGATTATGACCTGAATCAAATCGATTCTTTTTTGAATCTTTATGCATGCAATTCCCTCAACACCAGAGGATATTTGAATATTTTTTTGTACATAATTCTTGATCCAATCTCGGATTTTTTGATCTTCTTGTAGCCCTTCGGAATAATTTTGTGGTTGTGCAAACCAAAGAGAATGATGACCTTGGGTTGCACCAAGTCTGAAACCAAGTGGATTTATTTTTTGTCCCATAATCTCCCAATACTATATATATCATGACACGTCATATCCGTGTACTTACTTATTTTTATTTCTCCATACGTTGCCTTTGAAGTATAATATGGCGTATTTGGCTCCTTTATACTTCCTTTTTTATACTTCCTTTACAGATATATCTTTTAATCCAATAGTTATATGAAAAACGGGTCTTTTTATCGGGTAACTGCGCCCTCGAGCTCGAGGTTTTAATTTTTTCACAGTAGTACCCCTTCACGACTTCCGCTTTGCTAATGATTAAACTTGCTTCGTTTAAACCGACATTGTGAATAGCATTTGTTGCTGCAGAATAAACCAATTTTAAAATTGGATAACTCACTCGATAAGGCATAAGTTCGAGTCTCATACGTCTTTCTTCGTATAAACGTCCACAAATCTGATCAATTTCAATTACTCTTTCTGCTTTATTAGCAGACATACATATATGTTTACTTAAAGCGCATATATATTTCGGTATATGGATTCTTCTTTATCATAAGATTTGCCTCTCGCTAATAAACAATAAGCATCTATATTCACTTTTATTAACTACTCTTATTTTAACGACGAGATCTATTATCATTTTTTGCGTGTCC